TAAAACTTATAATAATGTAAATAAAAACATTTTGAAACCATAAAAAAAATGGCCTGGGACTTTCCTGTTTTTTGAAGTTGAGTGTATAAATGTTAGTTATCTTAGGGGCTTTAATGTCCTTGAAATTTAATATTGTACTTGTGGTTGGGGGGTTGATGGGTATATATATTATGTTTTAATAGGTAAATTGATAGTTAAGCTAGGGTTAGCTTTTTATGCAGGCGGGGCTTTGTTGGGCCCCGCCTAACACTTTTTTAAATTTTATTAGATTAATCAAAAAAAACTTATAATAATGTAAATAAAAACATTTTGAAACCATAAAAAAAATGGCCTGGGACTTTCCTGTTTTTTGAAGTTGAGTGTATAAATGTTAGTTATCTTAGGGGCTTTAATGTCCTTGAAATTTAATATTGTACTTGTGGTTGGGGGGTTGATGGGTATATATATTATGTTTTAATAGGTAAATTGATAGTTAAGCTAGGGTTAGCTTTTTATGCAGGCGGGGCTTTGTTGGGCCCCGCCTAACACTTTTTTAAATTTTATTAGATTAATCAAAAAAAACTTATAATAATGTAAATAAAAACATTTTGAAACCATAAAAAACGACTCGAGGTTTTCCTGTTTCCGGGGGGTTTACAGGAGCGTTAGTTATCTCAGGAGTTTAGGGGGGTAGGGGGGTTTAACGCGAAAAAGCCAAAAGGGGGTAATATAGATATCTTCCGATTAAATTTCAGTACCTTATGTCCTTGAAATATCTGTATGTAATTCTTTTGTAAAGACTTTTCATCACTCATACTATTCCTTTGTTTCCTAGTGTGATTCCCACCTTACTAGTTAGATTGCGAACACTGTGAAATGTCCATCGAAAAGGAAAAAAGAAAAAAAAAACTATATGCCCTATAGAAAGAGTGCTCGGCATGGTGGCTGCTCCCGTTATTGTTCTTCACCATTAATCTATGCCTTCTAAAATAAATCTTTGGGGAGGTTTACATTATGTGGACCTGAAATAGGAACCAAATGCCAGGAATAGATCACTATGTGAAACCCCCACAATTATTGTCCCTCACCTTCAATAACCGTTGGCATTAAGAAATGGACTTGTTGGTCGGCTCTTACTACATTAAATATTTGAGTTTGACGAGATTTTGAGTAAAGGTATAACTTAACCTAAGAATTTTGTGTTAGGTCTTAAATTTCGTCTGTTATCTATAAGTTTTTATTGAATTTTATTGTTTGCTTTATGTATATTTTTAGTAAAGTATATTACCTGAATGGTTAAACCCTAGATATGGTGATAAAACATAGATGTACTTGAATGCTATATGGTATGGTTAATATAAATTAATGTTGATAATACATATATGTATAAAATTATTACATACATATACAAAGAATAGTTTAACTAAGAATCCTGGCTTTGGGAGCCAGGGGTGGGAGTTAAAATCTCCTTTCTTTGAGCAGTAGGGAGGATTTTAACCTCCGACATCTGGTTTACAAGACCAGGGCTCTGATGCTGAGCTACTAATGCAAGCTCATTCAAGTGCTTTATCCTCTGCGTAGCCTGCTAGTGGTGTAAGGACTAGGAAGAGGAAGAAGTATAAAAAGGATGCGATTTGTCCAATAATAACGAATGGGTGTGATACAGGCATTCCTCCGATTCAGGTGAGAATAATAACGTCTGCAATTAGGGTTCAAAACAAGAATTGTGTGAGTGGTCGGAAAGTGAGGCTTCGTTGTTTAGACGTGTGCAGGAATGGTACGAGTATTAGGATAAGGATCGAAGCTAGGAGGGCTAAAACTCCTCCCAGTTTGTTGGGAATAGAGCGTAGAATTGCATATGCGAACAGGAAATATCACTCTGGCTTAATGTGGGGAGGGGTAACTAGCGGGTTGGCGGGGGTGAAGTTGTCTGGGTCTCCTAGCAGATTGGGTGAGAATAAAGCTAAACATGTGAGGGCAATGACAAGAACTGCGAACCCTAATAAATCTTTGTATGAGAAGTAGGGGTGGAAGCTTATTTTATCTGCATCCGAATTCAGGCCTAGGGGGTTGTTCGAGCCTGTTTGGTGAAGAAAAAGGAGGTGTACCATGGTTGCGCCTGCGATTACAAAGGGGAATAAGAAGTGGAAAGCAAAGAATCGGGTGAGGGTTGCATTGTCTACTGAGAATCCACCTCAAATTCATTGAACAAGGGCGTTACCTACGTAGGGTACTGCAGAGAGTAAGTTGGTGATAACGGTGGCACCTCAAAAGGACATTTGGCCTCAGGGTAGTACATAGCCGACGAAAGCAGTTATTATAACTAGAAGTAGTAGAACTACTCCGATGTTTCATGTTTCTTTATAGAGGTATGAGCCGTAGTAAAGTCCACGGCCAATATGGGCATAGATACACACAAAGAAGAAGGATGCACCGTTGGCGTGAAGGTTTCGGATGAGTCATCCGTAATTTACGTCTCGGCAGATATGGGCAACGGAAGAAAAAGCCGTAGCAATATCAGAGGTGTAGTGTATGGCTAAAAATAGTCCAGTAAGGATTTGAATAATTAGGCAGAGTCCTAAGAGAGAGCCGAAGTTTCATCACACTGAAATATTTGAGGGGGCGGGTAGGTCAACTAGGGCATTGTTTGCGATTTTGAGGAGGGGATGTGTCTTTCGTAGACTTGCCATTAGTGGGTTCTTGTAGTTGAATAACAACGGTGGTTTTTCAAGCCATTAGTTCTGGTTAAAGTCCTGGCAGGAATTATGACTTACATTATGTCTTTATTTTTAATTGGATTAGTTTTAGGGTTGGTCGCAGTTGCTTCTAACCCATCTCCTTATTTTGCCGCTTTAGGGTTAGTAGTTGTGGCGGGCATGGGGTGTGGAGTATTGGTTGGTCATGGGGGACCTTTTTTATCGTTGGTATTGTTTTTGATTTATTTGGGTGGGATACTAGTCGTGTTTGCGTACTCAGCGGCACTTGCCGCTGAGCCCTATCCGGAAAGCTGGGTTAGTGGTCCTGTTGTAGGCGATATATTGATATACTTAGTAGGGGTGGGGGTGGCTTCTAGTGTATTTTGAGGGGGGTGATATGAGTCTTCATGGGTGCCGGCTGATGAGCTTAGTGAGCTTTCTGTTCTTCGAGGTGATATTGGAGGGGTTGCACTAATGTACTCGTTAGGGGGAGGAATATTAGTACTTAGTGCGTGGGTCTTGCTTCTTACTTTGTTTGTTGTGTTGGAATTAACTCGAGGACTAAGCCGGGGGACCCTTCGGGCAGTTTAACGGGTAAATAATAGGGCAGCAAGGGTCAGGGTGAGGAGGAACAGGGTGAGGTATGTTTTGATTATTCCTTGTTGGGTGTTGCTTGTTGTTGTAATTAGGGGGATATTCGATGAAGAGATTGCTTTGGGGCCGACTTTTTCTAATCAAGTTTGGTCGATCAGTTGGCTGGCAAGTGTCTGTCCTAAAACTAAATTTAGTTTGGGGGTAATTCGGTGAATGATTGAGGGGAAGAAGCCTAACATGTTTGAGAAGTGGTGGGTAACGAGATTAGGTGTAGTTTTGTATTGTTTATTAGTGAGTGTTGCTAGTTCCAGGGCAATGAGTAATCCTATAATTGTAACTACAAGGGCAGCTAGCTTGAGCAGGGGGGGTATAGATATCACAGGGGTCTTAAGGGGAGTGATGTTTGAGATAATTAGGAGGCCAGCGACAATGCTTCCTCATGCAAGTCGCTTTAGGGGGTTAATAACTGCTGGGTTATTTTCATTAATAGGGGAGATAGCATTAAACCGTGGGTGGCCTATCGAGACAAAAAATACTACGCGGAGACTATAGATGGCCGTGAATGAGGTGGCTAGAAGGGTTAGGACTAGGGCTCAGGCGTTTAGGTGGGATGTGTTTAGCGCTTCAATAATGGCGTCTTTAGAGAAGAACCCTGCCAGGAAGGGGGTGCCTGTGAGGGCTAAACTACCAATAGTGAGGCAGGAGGATGTAAAAGGGGCAAGGTGGTGTATACCTCCTATTTTTCGGATGTCTTGTTCGTCGTTGAGGCTGTGAATAATTGAGCCAGAACAAAGAAATAGTATTGCTTTAAAGAAGGCATGAGTGCAAATGTGGAGGAAGGCTAGTTGAGGTTGATTTAAGCCGATAGTAACTATTATTAGGCCAAGTTGGCTTGATGTGGAGAATGCTACGATTTTTTTGATATCATTTTGGGTTAGGGCACAGGTGGCTGTGAATAGCGTTGTGAGGGCACCCAGACATAGGCAGGTGGTGAGGGCAGTTTGATTATTTTCTAGGAGGGGGCTTGTTCGTACCAGGAGAAAAATACCGGCAACGACCATGGTGCTTGAGTGCAGTAGGGCAGAGACCGGTGTAGGACCCTCTATGGCAGAGGGGAGTCAAGGGTGAAGACCAAATTGGGCCGATTTGCCTGTAGCGGCTACAATTAGGCCCAGCAGTGGGAGGGTAAGGTCTAGGTCTTTTGTTGCTACAAAAATCTGTTGTAATTCCCAGGAGTTAGCGTTGGTTGCTATTCATGCCATTGTGAATAGCAGTCCAATATCTCCCACCCGGTTATACACAACGGCCTGAAGGGCCGCTGTATTGGCGTCCGCTCGGCCATATCATCAGCCAATGAGTAGGAATGATATAATTCCTACTCCTTCTCAACCAATGAAAAGTTGGAACAGATTGTTTGCTGTGACAAGAACAATTATGGCAATAAGGAAAACTAACAGGTATTTAAAGAATCGGTTTATGTATGGGTCTGCGTGTATATATCATGATGCAAATTCTAGAATAGATCAAGTGACGTAGAGGGCAATGGGGACAAAAATAACTGAGTAGTGGTCAAACTTGAAGCTAATGTTCACGTCGAAAGTTATTGTGTTTATTCAATTTCATGAGGTGATAATTGCTTCTGCGCCTTCGTTAAGAAATAGAAGTAGAGGGATCAGGCTGACCAAGAAGGCTAGGGCGACTGCTGTTTTAACATGGGAAACGGCCCAGTCGGGGTTTCGGGGGCGAGGCTCTAGGGTTGTAAAGATAGGATATGCTAATAGTAAAAAGATAATGACTAAGCTAGATGACATAATAAGTGATGGAGAGTGCATAGCTGCTACTTGGATTTGCACCAAGAGTTTTTGGTTCCTAAGACCAATGGATGAGCTGTTATCCTTTAGGAGCAGGCCGAGTGAGCCCTGGGGTCCAACCAAGGTCACGGAGATTAGCAGTCTTCGTTGCTGGCGAGCCTCTCTCGGTGGATAAGGGGATTTTAACCTCTGTCTTTAGAATCACAATCTAATATTTTTGTTAAACTATATCTACAGGTGGTTCAGCCTCATACTAATTCGGGCTTTAAGATGAGTAGAAGTAAGGGGAGTAGATGAAGGGCTATAACTAGGTGCTCCCGGGTATAGGAGGGGTTTAGGCTAATAATATGTGCTGGGAGGGGACCTCGTTGGGTTATGAGGAATATATAAAGTGAGTAGCTCGCGGTGATAAGGGTCCCAGCCCCTGTGAGTACCAGGGTTCATCATGATCAGCCAAATAATGAGGTAATAATTAAAAGTTCCCCTATGAGGTTGGGCAGAGGGGGAAGGGCTAAGTTTGCGAGGCTAGCAATAAATCATCATGTTGCTATGAGTGGGAGTACTATTTGTAATCCTCGGGCTAATAATATCGTCCGGCTATGGAGGCGTTCATAATTTGTGTTGGCTAAGCAGAAGAGGGCGGAGGACGTCAGGCCGTGTGCAATTATAAGGATTACGGCGCCGGCAAGGCCTCAAGGTGTTTGGATAAGAATACCTCCGACGACCAGCCCCATGTGGCTTACGGATGAATAGGCGATGAGGGATTTAAGATCTGTTTGACGAAGGCAGGTGGAGCCAGTTATAATTACACCCCAGAGGGCGAGGATAATAAAGGGATAGCTTAATTCCTTGGTGAGAGGTTCCAATATAGCCATCATTCGAATCATGCCATAGCCTCCTAGTTTTAGAAGAACTGCAGCCAGGACCATTGAGCCTGCAACTGGGGCTTCTACATGTGCTTTTGGTAGCCAGAGATGTGCTCCGTATAAGGGTATTTTTACTAAAAATGCAATTAGGCAGCCTGCTCATCAAAGCTTATCAGCATAAGATGAAAGAGGGGTAAAGCTAGTATACTGAATGGTTAGAAGGGAGAGGGAGCCTGCATCTTTTTGAAGAAGCAAGAGGGCAACTAGTAATGGGAGAGAACCTGCTAGTGTATAAAACAAAAAATATACTCCTGCATTAAGGCGTTCTGCCTGGTTGCCTCACCGAGTGATGATAATTAGTGTGGGGATGAGAGTGGCTTCAAACATAACATAAAACATAAGGAGTTCGGTGGCTCCGAAGGCTATGATAAGGAATAGTTGCAGAGATGTTAATAGGCTAATGTAGGTTCGTTGGCGGTTGATAGGTTCGAGTGCTGTGTGGCTTTGGCTTGCCAGAATTATAAGAGGTAGAAGTCAGCAGGTAAGGACAAGGAGGGGTGTTGAGAGGGGGTCTGTGGCTATGAAGGGCGTGAGGCAGGATCAGCCTGTTTCGGACATATTCTTTAGCCAAGTGAGGCTGGCTAATGCAATGATTAGGCTGTGGGAGAGGGTAGTAGGTCATAATCACTTGGCAGGGGTAAGTCAGGCTGTGGGGAGAAGCATTAGGGTGGGAATTAGGATTTTTAGCATTGTAAGAGGTTTAAGGTTTGAAGGCGATCTGAACCATGTGTGCGAGCTGTGGCTACCAGTAAGGCAAGTCCTGCGCTTGCTTCACAAGCTGAAAAAGCTAATAGAAGCATAGGAGCTGCGGAGAAACTTGTGGAGCCTAGCTGAAGGGTTCAAATTGAAAGTCCAATAAATAAAGAGAGCATCATCCCTTCTAAGCATAAAAGAGCGGAAAGGAGGTGGGTTCGATGGAATGCTAGGCCTGTTAGTCCTAGGGTAAAGGCCGATGAGAAAGCGAAGTGAGCGGGAGTCATTAGACAATTATGGACTTTAACCATAAGCTTTTGAGCCGAAATCAAATATTTTTCTTAAACTAATTGGCTATTCGGCTCATTCTAGTCCTCCTTGAACTCACTCGTAAATTAAGCCAAGGGTAAGAAGAATAAGTACGGCTACGGCTCAGAAGAGTGTCAATAAGGGGGAGGTTAATTGATCCCCTCAGGGGAGCGGGAGGAGAAGGGCAATTTCTAAGTCGAAAAGGAGGAAGAGAATAGCAACTAGGAAGAAGCGAAGAGAAAATGGCAGGCGGGCTGATCCCAAGGGGTCAAAACCACATTCATAGGGTGAGAGCTTTTCGTGGTCGGGGGTCATCTGGGGGAGTCAGAAGGATACAATGGCCAGGACTACGGAAAGCAAAATAGTGATGGTAATTACGGCTATTGCTACGTTCATTATCTTTCCTTGGATTTTAACCAAGACCGGGTGATTGGAAGTCACTTATACTAGTTTTAATACTAGAAAGATTAAGAGCCTCATCAGTAGATAGAGATATATAGGAATAGTCACACGACGTCTACGAAATGTCAGTATCAGGCAGCTGCTTCGAACCCGAAGTGGTGTTCGGATGTAAAGTGATATTGGATTTGCCGTAGGAGGCAAACAGCTAAAAATGTAGAGCCAATAATAACGTGTAGTCCGTGGAATCCAGTGGCTACGAAAAACGTAGAGCCGTATACACCGTCTGCAATTGTAAAGGGGGCTTCATAGTATTCTAGGCCTTGAAGAAACGTAAAATAAAAGCCCAGAAGAATTGTTAAGGCTAGCGATTGAATGGTTTGTTTTCGTTCACCTTCTATAATGCTGTGGTGGGCTCAGGTGACTGTTACCCCGGAGGCAAGTAAAACAGCTGTATTAAGGAGAGGGACTTCAAATGGGTCAAGAGTTGTAATGCCCGTAGGAGGTCAGCAGCCCCCTAGCTCAGGAGTGGGGGCGAGGCTCGCGTGGTAGAAGGCTCAGAAGAATCCTAGGAAGAAAAATACTTCGGAGGTAATGAAAAGAATCATTCCGTATCGAAGACCTTTTTGTACAGGGGGCGTATGATGTCCTTGGAATGTACCTTCTCGTACGATGTCTCGTCATCATTGATATATTGTAAGAAGTAGAAGGGCTGTTCCTAAGGTTATTAAGGTTGTTGAGCGAAAATGAAATCAGGTCGCAAGGCCTGATGTTATTAGCAGGGCAGCAATTGCCCCTGTTAGGGGTCAAGGGCTGGGGTCAACTATGTGGTAGGGGTGTGCTTGATGGGCCATTAGACGTTTTCTTGTAGATATAGTGTTAGTAGGAGAACGAAGACGTAGGCTTGAATTATTGCTACAGCAACTTCTAAGAGGGTAAGGAGGACCAGTACTGTTGTCGTGATGATTGCTACGGTTGGTATTAAGGGGAGAAGTACGAAGGCGCCCGTAGCAATTAGTTGAATTAAGAGGTGGCCGGCTGTTAGATTGGCTGTTAGTCGAACTCCTAGGGCAAGGGGGCGGATGAAGAGGCTAATTGTTTCGATAATGATAAGCACTGGGATAAGGGGGCCGGGTGTGCCTTCTGGTAGGAGATGTCCTAGGGCATGGGTTGGTTGGTTTCGCATGCCGATAATAACAGTTGCTAATCAGAGAGGTACGGCAAGCCCTAAATTTAGTGATAATTGGGTGGTAGGGGTAAAAGTATAGGGGAGAAGTCCTAATATATTTAGGGTAATTAAAAAGATTATTAATGAGGTCAGCAGGGCAGCTCACTTATGACCCCCAATATTTAAGGGGAGGAGAAGTTGTTGTGTAAAACGATTAATAAACCACCCCTGAAGCGCGAGGAATCGGTTATTTAATCATCGAGTTGTGGGCGTAGGGTAAAGGAGTCAGGGTAGGGTGAGGGCAAGGGCTATTAATGGGATCCCGAGATAGGTGGGGCTTATAAACTGGTCAAAAAAGCTTAGTGTCATGGTCAAGTTCAGGGGTCTGTTTTGGCTTTTTCTGCGCTTTGTAGAGTAGGGGTGTTTGGGAAGGTGTGGGCTGTAACTTTAGCGGGAATAATGGCCAGGAAGACCATTCACGAGAAGACTAAAATAGCAAATCAAGGTGCGGGGTTGAGTTGGGGCATGTCGTTAGGGGTGGTTGGGAGCCACCAATCTTTAGCTTAAAAGGCTAACGCTACACCCTATTTAGCTTCCTAGCGAGGCGTCTTCAAGTATTCGAGATGATCAGTTTTCAAAGTGTTCTAGGGGAACTGCTTCCACTACAATAGGTATAAAGCTGTGATTTGCTCCGCAGATTTCAGAGCATTGTCCATAGAATACGCCTGGTCGGGATGCGATAAAGGCTGTTTGGTTAAGGCGGCCTGGGACTGCGTCCATTTTTACCCCTAGGGCTGGGACTGCTCACGAGTGGAGAACATCGTCTGCAGAGACTAAAACTCGGATAGGGGACTCAACTGGGATGACCATGCGATGGTCGGCTTCTAATAGGCGGAACTGTCCAGGGGTTAGGTCTTGGGTGGGAATTATGTATGAGTCAAAGCCAAGATCTTCGTAGTCAGTATATTCATAGCTTCAGTATCATTGGTGGCCAACGGCTTTAATTGTTAATAAAGGGTTGTTAATTTCATCTATGAGATAGAGGATGCGAAGCGAGGGGAGTGCAATCAGAATTAAAATAATAGCTGGGAGAATTGTTCAGATAATTTCAATCTCTTGTGAATCTAAAATATATTTGTTCGTTAATTTAGTGGTAACTATAGCAAGAATAATATAAAGCACTAGTGTGCTAATCAGGAATACGATTATTAAAGCATGGTCGTGAAAATGAAGAAGTTCTTCTATAACAGGTGAAGCTGCATCTTGAAATCCAAGCTGTGACGGATGGGCCATTAAAAGCAAGACACGCGGGGGTCTAACCCACACTTCCGCCTTGACAAGGCGGTGTAATGTACTTTTTTACTAGTGTCTTATAAAGAAAGTGGCAGAGCGGTTATGTGGTCGGCTTGAAACCGACCTATGGGGGTTCGACTCCTCCCTTTCTCGTTAGTCTGCTTGTACTTGTACAAAGGCAGGCTCCTCGAATGTGTGGTATGGGGGAGGGCAGCCATGTAGTCATTCTACATTGGTTGTTGTTAAATCTGTTGCTAGAACTTCACGTTTGGCGGCGAATGCTTCTCAAATAATAAATAAGAACATGATAACAGCCACTAGGGAAATAAGTGATCCAATTGAGGAGACTGTGTTTCATAGGGTATAGGCGTCAGGGTAATCGGAGTATCGTCGGGGTATTCCGGCCAGTCCAAGGAAGTGTTGTGGGAAGAAGGTTAAGTTTACCCCTAAGAACATAATACCGAAGTGGATTTTTGTTCAAGTGCTGTGAAGCGTGTAGCCTGAGAATAGTGGGAATCAGTGCACAAAGGCGGCGACAATGGCAAATACGGCTCCTATAGATAATACGTAGTGGAAGTGGGCTACTACATAATAGGTATCGTGGAGTACAATATCTAGAGATGAATTGGCCAGGACAATACCTGTGAGCCCACCTACTGTAAACAGGAAAATAAAGCCAAGGGCCCATAAAAGGGGTGTCTCTCATTTAATAGAGCCTCCATGAAGGGTTGCAAGTCAGCTAAATACTTTAACTCCGGTGGGAATTGCGATGATTATTGTGGCAGATGTAAAATAAGCACGCGTATCTACGTCTATACCAACTGTGAACATATGATGGGCTCAGACAATAAAGCCTAGAAGGCCAATAGCCATTATTGCTCATACTATACCCATATAACCAAAGGGTTCTTTTTTGCCAGAGTAATAGGCGACGATGTGTGAAATTATACCAAAGCCCGGCAGAATAAGAATATATACTTCCGGGTGTCCAAAAAACCAGAATAAGTGCTGGTAAAGAATTGGATCCCCTCCTCCAGCCGGGTCAAAGAAGGTGGTATTAAGATTTCGGTCGGTAAGTAGCATTGTGATGCCGGCAGCGAGAACTGGTAGAGAGAGAAGGAGAAGAACGGCGGTAATTAGGACGGCTCATACAAATAGGGGCGTCTGGTACTGAGAGATGGCAGGGGGCTTCATATTAATAATTGTGGTAATAAAATTGATTGCCCCGAGGATTGAGGAAATACCTGCTAGGTGAAGTGAAAAGATTGTTAGGTCAACTGATGCTCCTGCGTGGGCTAAATTACCGGCCAGGGGCGGGTACACTGTTCACCCGGTTCCGGCACCTGCTTCTACTCCAGAAGAGGCAAGTAGTAGTAGGAAAGAAGGGGGAAGAAGTCAGAAACTTATGTTATTTATACGAGGAAATGCTATATCTGGGGCTCCAATCATTAGGGGAATTAATCAGTTTCCAAAACCTCCAATTATAATTGGCATTACTATAAAGAAAATCATTACGAAGGCATGTGCTGTAACGATTACATTATAAATTTGGTCGTCTCCAAGGAGAGCGCCCGGTTGGCTTAGTTCTGCTCGAATGAGTAGGCTGAGGGCTGTGCCTACTATACCGGCTCAGGCACCAAATACTAGATAAAGGGTGCCGATGTCTTTGTGATTAGTGGAGAAAAATCAACGTGTGATGGCCACAGGTAGGATGGCTGAGTTTTTAAGCGATGGATTGTAGCCCCACAAACAGAGGTTTGAGTCCTCTTCTTACCAAAAGTCTTGAGGTGTTATACATATCAGATTGCAAATCTGAAGATGCAGGCTAGTCGTTTGCCGGGACTTTCCCCGCCTTTAGCCCGCCTCACAGGCGGGGGAAGGTTAGATGGATGCTCGCTGGTTTGAGCGCTTAGCTGTTAACTAAGATTTTGCAGGATCGAGGCCTGCCCTTCTAGTAAGGCTTTAGCTTAATTAAAGTACCTGTTTTGCATACAGGAGATGTGGGGTAGTGTCCCGCAAGCCTTATCAGGGACTGGGGGACTTCCACCCTCACTTAGGGCTTTGAAGGCCCTTGGTCTTGTTTTAACCTAAGTTCCTTAAAGGGTCAGTAGTGCTACCGCGGCGGGTGTTAGGGGTAGAAGCAGCAGTGTAGCTATGGCTGAGGTGGCAAGTGGGAGTGTTGGTTGTAGGGAGGGGAGGCGTCATGGGGAGGTTGCGGTTAGGTTATTTGGTGAAATAGTTAGTGCTATTGCGTATGATAATCGTAGATAGAAATACAGGCTAAGGAGGGCTGTTATCGCGGCTAGTGTTGCGGCGGGGGCAAGGTCCTGCTTAGTAAGTTCCTGAAGGATAAGTCATTTTGGCATAAAGCCCGTAAGTGGGGGAAGGCCCCCCAAGGATAATAGTAGAAGGGGTGCAAGGGCGGTTAAGGCGGGGGTTTTTGCCCATGAGGTTGCTAGGGTATTAATGTTAGTTGCTTTATTGATTTTAAACATGAGAAATGCTGAAAATGTTATAATGAAATACGTGAGTAGTGTTAAGATAGTCAAGGAGGGGGAGAATTGTAATACAATCACTATTCAGCCGAGGTGTGCGATGGAGGAGTAGGCAAGAATTTTTCGAAGTTGGGTTTGGTTTAAACCTCCTCAGCCCCCCACAATGGTTGAGGTGAGTCCGAGGATAATTAAGAGGGTGGTGTTGGCACAGGGGGTTTGGACTAATAGGGCGAATGGGGCAAGTTTTTGTCAGGTCGACAGAATAAGTCCTGTGGTTAAGTCGAGGCCCTGAAGTACTTCAGGTAACCATGAGTGTACAGGTGCAAGTCCTACTTTTAGTGCGAGGGCCAAGGTGATAAGGGCTGTTGGGAAGGGGTGGGTAATCTGTAAAAGGTCCCACTGTCCAGTTAATCAAGCGTTGGTGGTGCTGGCAAAGAGTAGTATAGCTGCTCCGGCAGCTTGAATCAAGAAATATTTAGTGGCTGCTTCAACTGCTCGGGGGTGATGGTGTTGAGCTATTAGAGGAATGATGGCAAGAGTATTTATTTCCAGGCCTATTCAGGCGAGTAGTCAGTGGGAGCTTGCGAAGGTGGTAGTAGTTCCTAAACCAATACCAAATAGGAGGGCGGTTAAGATGTAAGGGTTCATTAGCAAAGGAGGGATTTTAACCTTCGTGTTTGGGGTATGGGACCAAGAGCTTAGAATTAGCTGACTTTACTAGGAAATAGTGTAGTGGGAGCACCAGGAGTTTTGCTCTCCTTAGGCGGGGTTCGAGTCCCCCTTTTCTAAAGAAGCGGGGGGGATTTGAACCCCCATAAGTCACTCTATCAAAGTGGCCCTTTACTTCAGGCACGGCTTCTTATCTATAGTTGGGGTGGCAAGCCAGCAAATGCAATGGGGAGGGCTAGGTGTCAGATAACCAGGGCCAGTGTAAGTGGGAGGAAGTTTTTTCAAATTAGGTGTATAAGTTGATCATAGCGGAATCGTGGGTAGGAGGCCCGAACTCATAAAAATAAGACAGATAGAAGGGCCGCTTTGGTCATTAGGTTCACTGCGGTGAGTTCAGGTAATATAGGAAAATGAGAGGCCCCTAAGAAGAGGGTGGCGGAAAGCGTATTTATAAGTAGAATATTAGCATATTCGGCTAAGAAAAATAGGGCAAAGGGGCCACCTGCATATTCGACATTAAAGCCAGAGACCAGTTCGGACTCGCCTTCAGTAAGGTCAAAAGGTGCACGGTTTGTCTCTGCAAGGGTTGAAATATATCATATTGCGGCTAGTGGTCAAGCCGGGAGTAGTATTCAGATGCTTTCTTGGGCAATGTTGAAGGTCTGTAGGGTAAAACCTCCTGTAAAAATAATAGTACTTAATAGGATCAGGCCTAGACTAACTTCATATGAAATGGTTTGGGCTACAGCCCGAAGGGCCCCGATGAGGGCGTATTTTGAATTTGATGCTCAGCCTGAGCCTAGAATTGAGTAGACAGCTAGGCTTGACAGGGCTAAAATAAATAGAATCCCAAGGTTTAAGTCAATAACTGGGTATGGGAGAGGTATAGGGGCTCAAAGGGTTAAGGCAAGTGTGAGTGCGAGTAGGGGGGCGAGGAGGAAAAGCACGGGGGAGGAAGTGGAGGGGCGAACGGGCTCTTTAATAAAGAGCTTGACACCATCGGCGATAGGCTGTAACAGCCCGTAAGGTCCTACAATGTTTGGACCTTTTCGTAGTTGTATATATCCTAATACCTTGCGTTCTAGGAGTGTGAGGAAGGCGACGGCTAAGAGGACGGGGACAATGAAGGCCAAGGGGTTAAGAATATGGGTAATAAGCACTGAAATCATAGTTAAGGAGAGGACTTGAACCTCTGTAAAAAGGGCTTAGGTCTTTTGCATTCACCGGGCTCTGCCACCCCAACATGCCGTTCTCTCAGGCACAGGGGTATGCCCTCTTGCCTATTTTAGTTGTCTTCATTAGGTGGGGGTGAGGCTTGCTTAGAGCAGGGGCCTCTTCTTTTCGGTCCTTTCGTACTAGAAAAGAGCACACCATAGATAGAAACTGACCTGGATTACTCCGGTCTGAACTCAGATCACGTAGGACTTTAACCGTTGAACAAACGGACCCTTAATAGCGGCTGCACCATTAGGATGTCCTGATCCAACATCGAGGTCGTAAACCCCCTTGTCGATATGGGCTCTAAAAGGGGATTGCGCTGTTATCCCTAGGGTAACTCGGTCCGTTGATCGGCATTGCCGGATCTTATTGGTCAGATATTCTGTTAATTAGAGCTGCGGCTCTTAGTTGTAGGAGGGGGTGCTCCCTTTCCACGTGGGGGTTTTTTGTTTCCCCGCGGTCGCCCCAACCAAAGACATTAGGGAAGGATTCCATTAGTTCAGGCCCTTGTGAGGGGTTACTTGACAGGATCTTCTTTGGTGTCTAAAGCTCCATAGGGTCTTCTCGTCTTATGTTTATATCCCCGCTTCTGCACGGGGAGATCAATTTCATTGACTTGAAAGAGGAGACAGTTAAGCCCTCGTTGTGCCATTCATACAGGTCTTCATTTAAAAGACAAGTGATTGCGCTACCTTTGCACGGTCAAAATACCGCGGCCGTTAAACTAATAGTCACAGGGCAGGCGGGACCTCTTATTCTTTAGCTTTGCAAGAGGCGATGTTTTTGGTAAACAGGCGAGGCTTGATTTGTTTGCCGAGTTCCTTCTCTTTCTCTTAGTCTTTCCTGAGGTGCACACCTGTGTAGGGTTAACGGTTTATGTTTGAATCCTTTTCTGGTTGTTTGGGTTGTTGTTCAGGTCCCTCTTCGTTTGGGGTCGTTAATGCTCGGTGCGGGTTCGTTCCGAATTACATGTGTGCAAGGAGAGAGGCTTGGCTCTCTTATTACTCATATTAGCAGGGTCCCTCCCATGTCTGCATGGGATGGCCCGGTAGGGAAGGGGGGAGTAAGAATTAATGATCAGGATAGAGAGGGGTAGTGATGTATTTGAGCTATAACGCTTTCTACTGGGATGGCTGCTTTTAGGCCCACCCAAATACTTACCTTTATTTAATTATGATCTTTTTCCTCCCGGGAAAGTTGTATCTTGTTTCAAAGGGGCTGTACCCCCTTTGAATAACTCTCACAGTTTCTTGTGTTATCAGGTGGGGTAATACTGAGGTGAATAAAGAATCTGAGAGGCTGAACTTCTATCCATTTCTCGGGCAACCAGCTATAACTAGGTTCGGTAGGTTTATCACCTCTACTCAAAGCTCATTCCACTCTTTTGCCACAGAGACGGGTTCGCCCTATAAATAGGCTGTCTTGGAGTAGCTCCCCTAGTTTCGGGGTGTCAAACTAAAGCACTCTTTGCTTGGGTCACGCTGGCTAAATCATGATGCAAAAGGTACGAGAATAAATCTCTGCTTTACTTAGCTTCACTGGGTTGTTTCATTTCTCTTTCAGCGATCCCTTGCGGTACTTTCTCTATTGCTCCTGAGTCCTTTTTCTGTCGCCCATACTAAAGGGGAAAAATGGTTTGTTTAATTAAAACACTCGTGCATTTGGGGTTATAAATAATGATTGGTTGTTGTTGTGTTTGTGGGCTAGCTGTTGGGCGTCAGGGTGATCCGATTTGCACGGGTGTCTCTTCAGTGTAAGGGAAGTGTTATTCTATTTTAACTACACTCTGATATTACCAAGTGCACCTTCCGGTACCCTTACCATGTTACGACTTGCCTCCCCTCCGCGATTTTTGGGTTTTTAATTATTTAAAGTGATAGGCTTGGGGAGAGTGACGGGCGGTGTGTGCGCGCTTCAGGGCCGATTTCAGCGGAACACGCTATTTTCCGCTTACTACTAAATCCTCCTTCAGGCGCGTGTTTCAGTGCGCCGTTCGTGTTCCCTAGTATAGGGAATGTAGCCCATTTCTTCCCCCTCCATGCGCTACACCTCGACCTGACGTTTTGGGTTATGCCAGTTGTGCTTACTTTTAGGCCTTCACAGGGTAAGCTGACGACGGCGGTATATAGGCGGGATAAACAAGGAAGGGTGAGGTTGAACGGGGGTTATCGGTTCTAGAACAGGCTCCTCTAGGGGGGTCTAAAGCACCGCCAAGTCCTTTGGGTTTTAAGCTGGTGCTCGTAGTTCCCAGGCGGGTAGGGTATGTGATATATTACCAAGGTTTAGGGCTAGGCATAGTGGGGTATCTAATCCCAGTTTGTGCCAGAGCTTTCGTGGGGTCAGGGGTTGTAAAGCTACCTTCGTGGTTGATCTTCTAGCCTTCGGATGCGTATAACAGCTTTGAAGGTGTGCGGCTTTAGTCTTTATTTTCCATAACCACTCTTTACGCCGAATGGTATCAACTTGGGTCTCTCGTATAGCCGCGGTGGCTGGCACGAGTTTTACCGGCCCTCTTAGCTTTAACTAAGTCAAGTTTTCACTTATGGCTTAATGTTTATCACTGCTGAGTTCCCTTGAGGGTGTGGCTAAGCAAGGTGTCATGGGCTTACATATGTGTGCCTGATACCAGCTCCTTGCTCCCGGGCAGGGAGCTGTAGGGCATTCTCACAGGGGGGCGGATACTTGCATGTGTAAATTTGGCTAAAGTTGATAGTAAAGTCAGGACCAAGCCTTTGTGCGGGCGGGGCTTTCTAGGGCCCATCTTAACATCTTCAGTGTTATGCTTTAATTAAGCTACGCTAGC